ACAAGAGTCTTCCAGTTCTTACGGAAGCTCTTTCTTACTAGTCAAGTAGTACACTGTATCTTATCTTATAGCCCGGCGCGGCGGGTCGCCTTTTTAATTCAGTAGATAGAAGAAAGTATTAGATAAGGAGTAGGTGAGTGAGTCCTCGCTGACCTGAGCGATTTCGATCACCTAGCAGGCCTTTTATTTGGTAGGTAACATCGCCAAAGCGTATCATCAGATTTTACTACGAAGGAAGGAACTCGCCAGAAGATCGGTCTGCAAGAAAGGCCTACTTATCCGCGGGTTCATTGACAAAACCGCCGTAGGAATGGAGACCTTTCAATAGAGCGGAGGCAGACTGATCAACGAGAAAGAGACCCTACTCACTACAAAGGAATACACCACAAGATCGAACTGCACTCATGCCTCTCCCGCATCAAGTTGACCGCCAGACTGGAGCTTCGTAACATGTTGACGAAGACTTCCGAACTGAGGGTTCGGTCAGTACAAGAGACTACTTTGTCTCCTCGGAAGAAGAATAGCCCCGCTCTCTAGCCGACTGATCCCGTTGATCAAACTGGGAGGGAACGTGTCACATTAGAGGTGAACGATCAGAGGTGTCCTCTAATCACTACGATGAGCTGGTCCCTCTTTTAGTAAACTCAGCTATGAATATTCAAAAATGAATGCCGGGCTCTTTCTTTCACAGCTAACCCCATTTTATTAATGCCGAGACTTTCTCTTTCGTTGAGCCCCGAGCTTGTGGTCCTCCTTTGAGTTTGGGTTCAATTGGATGAATCTGTCAAGTCAAGGTCAACGTACGTAGCAGCAAGGATGGTGCATCGCCTCTTTCTCGTTCTCGCTCGGGAGCCAAAACGAACACGCCTGCTACCTACTGTACTGGACCTTCGACCAGGCATTCTACCTTTGTCGAATCGGAACCAATACCACTGCATTGCGCTCGAACAGTTGAGCGGCCGCCGGCCCTTCCGTGCACAGATATAGATTCATTCTTCGTACCTGGTCCAGCCTCACAACTCTTCGCGGGTTGGTAAGAAGTCAGTCTTGTTTGGTAAGACGGAATTTGACAAAGAAAAGAGAGTGCTCGCCCCGGCCAACAAAGACCGTAATTACATAGATAACTGCTCCTCCCCTTCTCCGTCTTTAAGGCTTTAAGGCGAACCGTATGGCGGCTGGAAATAAAGACGACCTCACCTTCTCGTAGATGGTGTCAGTGAGAGCCGTTTTAGTACCCCCCGTTGACCTTTTTTTGTAGATAGAATCTTCAATGAGTGGAAACAAGCAACCTTACTAAGCTAAGAAAGGTGCTTGTTGAGTAAGGCCGGCTTTCTTCGAATGCTTGAGCGCTTCTTTCTCATATCGATCATTCAATATCCTTGGCTTTTCAATAAGGGGCGCGTTAGCTAGGCCGTTTTCTTGCAGGAGTGCTAGCGCGCGCCCTTACGTTTTCTTTGCTTGCTCTGCAGTACGAGCCTCATACAAAGCCGCGCCCCTTTAATATGATGAAGAGGGGCCGCCCTCTTTGATTTTCCGCACCAATCCTTATTTACTACTACATCTTTTTTGGGGTGTATAGCTCAGTTGGTAGAGCATTGGGCTTTTAACCTAATGGTCGCAGGTTCAAGTCCTGCTATACCCAAACCTAACTTGCACTATACTATGAGTAAGGATACTTTGTAGCGCCCAAGGGAATTGGATAAGGAGAAAGTCTCTTACTTTCAAGGTTAGGAGCGGGTGAAGGATGTGATCCGGGGCCGGGGCTGGTCACAGATATCACCTATCGTCGCTGGGGAACTACTCTCCTCTGGTATTAGCATTAGCAACCCCCGCTGAAAGAATGAATGCCCGCTCATATAGATTCTATTTCGTGCTTTGCTATAACCTTCCTCGCTCATTTGACTTTTCTTTGGCCTGGTGGGCATGAAAAAGAAGACTGGAAGAGGTATCAACACCCACATTCATCAATAAGAGTAGGAGTCATATAGGTATAGGTTAGCCTTTCCTTCCTCTGGTCATGTGTAATAGCCGGAGGGTAGAATTCGTATCTGTCTGTCTGCAGTCCTATGTAGGTATGTCCAGTGGTCCAGCCTGTCGGTCAGTTGATAGTTTGATCGAAGCCATGAAGGTACCTTCCTAAACTGAGATTGAAATCTATTTTCAAAGCATTTTTTTATCACTTTCTTTTGGAAAGAAAGTATGTTCAAGGAAGTAAATATGTCATGGTTGCAGGAGTCTATTCATCGCATATAGACTGCAGGGACATCGTGCGCGGCATAACCATCGAGTTGAAGTCGAGACCTAAAAGATCGAATGGAACAGTACATAGACAAGTCAATCTCTTATGAGTGTGAAGGTAGTCCCTTCATTTCATTACTAAAAATTCAGGTCTTCATCATTAGAAGGGAAGTAGACTACTCAAGAATTTTACACTTCGTCATTGAAATTGAAATTGAATATTGTTAAGAAAAAAGACGGAATGAATGTTTATCTTTACTAGGAACTTGAGTAAGGAGTAGATCCTTTTGTTGTTTGGGAGTTTTCTCGACCTTTCTTTATTTAGTGTACCTACTTGAGCCGGATGAGGGGAAATTTTCACGTATGGAGCACTGAGTTACTTACGGAATCTCAAATCTCTCTCGCTTCTTCAGCTTGTTCCTGTTCGTCTATTCGGGACGGGGCAGGCAGCCCACATACATGAAGAGAAGAATAGAGAGGGGGTTATCCTGCTTAAACTTGGGAAGTTTACTACTGGAAATTGGGAAGGGCTATAAGTAGGCCGTTTGCTATTGCTATAAGGGCTGCTCGCCTTTATACGGCTTGGCTTCGCTATCGCTTCTATGTAGTGTAGTGGTCGACCTAAAAAGTCGTATTCCTTCCATGCCTATTATCCAGTGCTAGAAGCTTCGCCAGAAGCAAGCAAGACGAGGTCGCTCTGCTTCGTAGACAAGGCTCGTTCCGTACTTTACTTACGAGCTCGTGTAGTACTCGCCCCTATCTCTTCTCTAAAGGGGCGCACACTCGCTGTCTACTAAATGAGCTCACGAAGCGATCTGGGAGCGAAGCCTTAAATTGAGTTGCTTCCCCCCTTTTCTTTTCCCTCACCCTACTCTTTCATTTCCGCTTAAGCTTCCCCGGTTTGGGGGATTAATTGATTGGATACCCGAGAACCATAATCTTTCCTAGGAACAGCTTCTACGACGATAGATAGGGGTCAGGTTTGTTTGGCATCTATGCCCCCTGCCCTCCAAACAGTATGGGAGCCTTTCAGCTCGTACTGCTCACACTCCTAGATCTTCACGGCACCTCCTCCACCATAATGTGAGCTGGGAGCAGCTCCGAAAGAAAAGCGAGGCCTACTTAAATAAGTAATGAGCTTTCAACAACGTTAACAACACTACGAAAAAAGTAAACTATGGTTGCCCACTGATCTGATCATAGGTGAAATCCAACCCCTTCTCTGCTCCTTTCCTGACCCTTTCTAAGCTCTTGAATCCTGCCCTGCGCCTCTCTAGGCTTCGCTCTCGCTCATGACTGGTATATGGATCTCTCTATGTAGTGATCGGCCTTCTAGAAGCTTCGCCAGAAGCGACTAGTCGCTTCCCGAATGCCCCTTTCCTTCGCTACTAGGAGAGTCGCTAGCTTGCTTGCATTCTATTCTATAAGCGGAGCGACTTGTCGAGTCTACGAAGCTTCGTAGTTGCTCCCCCCCTTTTTTTTTCTTTTGCCCCGCCATGCTACTAGATCCATAATGACCGGCGAGTCGGAACATGTATGAATATAACCACGCGGAGCGCCGTACCGGCCTATCGAAGCGAAGAAAGAGATCATTGAGCCTATTTAGCCGAGCTAAGGTTTGGAACCTTTATAAATAAGATATCTATCTATATATAAAATAATAAGCTAAGGGGGCTGGGAATCGCAAGAATTGAAAAGTCCTCCATTGAATGGGATGAGAAAGACAGGTTCGGAAATGGCCGGATTAGCAGGAGGAAGGCCGGCCCCACCCTGAAACAAAGGTGTACATACATAAATAAAGAGACTGGTTATGGCCTTGATAGGCCTCCTTCCCATCTATCTTGACCGGGAAGAGGGGGGAGGCTCTTGCGGAAGCCCTGCCCCCCCTTCTCTATTCTATTTTGAGGATCCGGCTTTCCGGACTCGTAAAAGACGGCTAGGAACAAGAATAGGGTCAGTAGTCTCTGCCGTTGCAGGTCCTTCTCCTTCCGCTGAGATGGCCCTCTTTTTTGTTTTGTTTGTTCACCGCGGCACAAAATCATGAAGAAGCTGGAATAACTCAGAAAGAGAGTGGCGCCTAGCCGTTGAGAGCGTCTGTTGTCTTTGTAGAGGAACAGTACGATCTTGGACTGGCCCCCTTCGCATGACCTAGAAAGAAAAAGAAGTCCGTGCTACTATAAGGCCTCTAAACTCCTCCCTCAGGACACTGTTGCGTTGCCCATGGGGACGGGCTAGCCCCGACTTCCATAGGTCCTTGGTTCGACCTCCTAATGAGAATTGAGGTCCTTGCGCGGGCGTCTCATCCCTAAGACTTGTTTGCTCTGTATGGAGTGCCCCGTGGTTCCTCGAGTGCCAGCCGCAGAGAGGAATGCCATCAACTAGGGCGCTATTGGCCACTAACCACTCGCTCGCCGGACGCTCGGGCTCCGCGTTTCAAGTTCGTTATCCTAACCGTATCCTCTGCTCCACCGGGAGCCTGACCCCTTCTTCTATCTTATCTACTGCCTTGCTCCTCGGCTCCATACTGCTCCAGCCGCTCGCTGTAATAGCTTGCTTCTCGGGTGGCTCGCACCCTGGGTGGTGCGGCTGAGCCAGAGCGGGCTCAGCAGTCGGCCTATCTTTCCGGGCGCACGCATAAAGGCATGATTAGTTCCACAAATCTCACTGCACTGACCATAGTAAACTCCTTCTCGTTGTACCGAAATAGAGGTTTGATTTAAACGACCAGGTACAGCATCACATTTTACACCTGAGGAAGGTACAGCCCAACTATGAAGTACATCAGCAGATGTTACAATAATACGTAGATGACTTTTGGCTGGTACAACCACTCGATTGTCCACTTCTAATAAACGTAATTGACCCAATTCTAGATCATCTTCTGGAATCGTATAACTGTCAAAAGTGAGTGACTGTTCATCGGAACTGTTATAGTCCGAATACTCATAAGGTTGGGTCGACGCCCGTCTCCCCCCAAACTGTACTTGCAAGTTTCCCCGCAAAAAGCTCTCCACGCCTACTCTTAGAAAGAAGACTCTTTTTCTTTAGTTAGTACCGACCGTAAGACCCTTTATGAGTAAGGGGAATCGAAGGCCGGGGAAAGTTTATTGGCAACAGGGAACCCTTTCTCACCCAGTCCTACCTACCCTATGTATTCGAGGGGGGGGCTGGAACCGAAAAAGACCTGGTTCCACACATATGAGACAGGCAGAAGGTATGGGACGACCAGTTCACCATGGAAAGCGAATTCGATCCTATAGTCGTCTTCTTTGTTCGATAAATGCGCAGTGGAAAGGGATGCTAGTCGGCTCGGAGAAGTTGTAGGCCCCAATAAAAAAGATCAAGAGTGATTCCTCACCTATCCTGTCAGGGGCCCAGTTGAACACTCGAGTATAGATTCCCTATGCTCATCGGCCGGGGCCGGCCGGCCCGTAGATCTGGATCCATCCATAGACCTGACCTGATATCGTTTGTCCAAAAAGAAAAAAGTAGGTTTTTAGTAGTAGTTCATGAGACCTCGAATTCCCACGTTCCAGCTTGCATTATGCCAACAAGTCCCACCCCCAACTCTAGCTGAGAAGTTGAGTCACCCTTCTTCTTTTTTTTTCAGAAAAAGAATCGAATAAAGAAAGAGATAGTCTATATCCTGTATCGATCATAGGATCACTCTATGAATAGGTAAATTCTCTGTGACCTCCCACCGTTCACGACATCCCTTGCTTCTCGCTGCGAACGGCTCCTCGGTGGAAGAGTAGAAGCGCTGGTCCCCTTCGGTCAAGTTGCTTGTACCTGCTGTTACCTACCGTAGGACCTCCGTCCCCGAAGCGAAGAAAGAGGAGCAGGAACAAGAGGTTGTCCTCTCCCGGCCCAGTAGTTCCGCAACTACTACCGTGGTTGTTGCCAACGGGGATCCCCCATTCCGAAAGGTTACTGGGCCAGCCGTTAGGTCCAAAGTTGTATGCCACAGCTATGGTGCCGATAGATTCACTACTTCAGCGCCGTTATCGGACATTTCAGGCTGAGCATCTATTTCTCGTATATCGCTCCACACCGAGAAGAGGGATGTGTACCTCCAGCAACAACAAGATGGAACCATAGGCTTCTATGCTGGGAGCATTTCGGGGTATAGGTCTAACCATCTCAACTCCCCGTTTCTGGCATGCTATAGTTATTTAAGTCTCTCGACGGCGGGAATGGGAGATTACCGGTAAGCCAGATGCTTCGCGAACCATATTCTTAAGGCATTTCGTTGCACTTAAATCACCCTCGTGAAGAGGCGCACTCCGATACCATTGATGTCCAATAGCTTTGATAGTAATGGCTGGATTTACTACTACCTCGTCCATTGAGTATAAGAGAGCAAATGATGGTATAGCAATGAACATCGGGATGATACTAGGAAATATGGTCCGAAGAATCTCGATAGTAGTTCCATGAACAATCCTTTGCGGGATTGGATTTTTTTCTTTTTGGAAATGCCATAAAGCGCGAACCAAGATCCGTGAGACGAAAACCAAAATAAGAATGAGGAAGAAAAAGATATCGTGATGTAAGTCTATTATTCCTTGCATCATAGGTGTTGCTGCGTCTTGAGATCCTAATTGCCATGGTTCCGCTGCATCACAAGGAGCAATTGTGAGAAATAGCCATTCTAGAACAATCATTTGATCTGTTTCATTCTTTGACTGCTCTGCTCCCCCAAAAAAATGGAGAGACTTGTTCTTGCTCTTCCAATTCAGGAAGACTTATTTCGCCGGTTGGTCCAACCAAGAAAGACATGGGAATTTTGGGCGTCAGATTCTTCTTCTTCTCTTACTTACGATATTTCGAGTTGGATGAACAGATCGCTCCTAAAGGTTTAATAAGACATTAGATTCTCATTCATCAATAACTCGACTTCCAGCTTCTCACATGGAAGGGTCCGGTCCGGAAGAAGAGGAAAAGGAGTTCACCTCAAATCAAGGCAACGCGCACTCAATCCATCTATCCTGTCTGATTGAGAAAGTCTTTAGGTTCCAGAGTTCCGACCTATAAAGGAGTGAAACCGCTTCCAAAGACTCAGCGATAGGGTAGGGCGTAGTGACTACTCAGATGAAAGCTTCGGAGGAAGCATGGTGTTAAACGAGGTCGGTGAAGCATACCTTCCATCCAGTGCTATGTTTGCAAGAGAAGGTGTGATCGTAGGAGCTCAACCTGTTGCCGGTGGTTTGAGACATAACCGCTGCTAGGGGAATAAAAGGTTTGGTCCTATCCGCTTTTAGAGTGATCGCAGACTTAAGTAGGTCCCTGAGAGTCCTCGCATCACAGCCTGCTCTTATACAATTCCAAAGCATTCTTTTCATAGGCAGACTAACTACTGGATACAAGATAGGGTATACTGGTTCTAAGCCTACCTTTTCTTTTCCTTACTCGCTGACAACCTTGCTTACTTTGAACTTTTTCTTAAGCTTGGCAGACTAGCTCCTAACTTCCTTGATAGAGCGATGAGCTTACTTAAATAGAGTTCTATCCTCAGGAATTACTTAAAAGAGAACCTTGCACCAGAACGAGGGTCGATGTAATTGAGCTCTTACTTCGGGATAGCTGCTTTAGAACCTAACCTTATTTTGACTTCTAGGGTTTGCTGGTTCTAAAACCTGTCTCCCCCTTTTTTGAGGAAGTAAGGAAGTGGATAAACCTTATAACCCTGTAGGAGTAGGAGCCAGCTAATCCCTCTATCAGTCTAACCCCGCGAGCAAGGAAACTAGCTAAGCAAGTCATTCCAGGTCAGGAAGGGCAGAAGAAGAATTGAATAAAGTAAGGAAGTCCCGGGGCTGGTGCTATAGTAAACTGCCACAGGTACTAGGAGTAAGCCTGCAAGTAGTATTTATTAAGTTAAGCAGTAAGCCCTAGAGCTCGAGATTGTAAGTTTCAGGTACTAGTTTACAAATCGTATAAGCCGACTGTCTTTTGGTAAACTTATGTGCCCTCATCTCTCCTTTCTACTTGACGGCTGGCCCCCCTCCTAGTCTCCTACAAGCGCCTAATTGAGACGAATTCTCGGTAGGGCTGTCTCTGATCTGGTTTTTCGCTGCTGGCTTAAGGTATACTACTACGGTGTAGGGTGTCTCGATTAGCGTGGTTCTTTGCTGTGTCTGCTAGGTAACCCGAGATGGGTGATTCCGAAGATAGCAAGTTTCCGAACTAGGTTTCCTAACACAGAACTCCAGTGACGAAGCATGTCTCCTTCTATCTGACCGGTGTCATTTTTATGTTCCCCATGGCTTTTTTCATTAGCTTTTCCGAGAGCTTTTCCCGCCACATGGAATTTTTGACCCTTTTATCTGGATGGGCGTATTTTGCCGTCTCTCATTGCCGTTCTGATCGTTGGCTGTAACCTTTCTATTTCCTAGTTTCCAGGGTCAACAACCCACAATATCACCACGCACCCTACAAGGGAGAGAAGCAAGCCCGATTCACTAGCCTAGCCCGGGTACATCACTTCCTATAGTGGAATTGAAGGAAAGCGGCAGCTAATTGAATGAGTTATGCCGCACATGATTCATCTTCAACCGAGATTACATCACATCAATGAAGGAATGCAAGTAAGATCAGAAAGTCCATCATTAAGGCAAAGAATGCAATATCTTCGATTCAAAATTTACGATAGAATGTCAAAGGTATTAACCTTATAACTAATAGACAGTGCTGCTACAGGTTCACTTCTGTTATTGGAATGCCTCTTTGTCACAGAAAGAGAGGCCTACGAGAGGGGACTTTTTAAAAGGGAAGCCTATATCTACCGACCCTACTTCACTTCCAACTAGTGCATTGCCTCTTTATTAATGAAATGGAATTGGTAATCGCACATATGAGACTTCTTGTTCCTTCTTGCTTAACGTAAGGCTTGCTGCTACCTTCCCTTCCTTCTCTGTCAGGGCGGGAAAAAGACCGGCTCTCTAGTTCTGTCATGGAAGGGGGGCAAGGTGCTGACCGATGTCGATTAGGAAGCTGCTCCTCTTTACAAGAAGTGAGGCAGCGAAGCAGAAGGGAACTAAGATTAGATGGAAGAGGAATCCCAATGGCTGCACGAAAAGCAACTGTAAAAGTCGCCGCAATTGGCTCGCACAAGTTCGGAAGGTTTGGTGAGAGGGGAACTAATGCTACTAGTCTCGGATATGGCTCAGAGTACTGCCTCGCTTAGTCCAGCTGAGCTCTACTATTAACTAATGAGACTTACATAGAGTACAAGTACCAAATACAGAAAAAAAGAGTTTTTGCGAGTAAGTGCGAAAGCTTTTGCATCTTCTTTTCCGTCTACTAATTTGAGCTCTTCCTGCCGATCAGTGCGACTCCAAAATCCACATACAGAGAAAGCTGATGTGCCCTTTTTAGCGCAGTTGCAATATCAATAGTTAGAGCGTAGTTGCAAAGCTTTCTTTCGTGAGCTAGCGCGGACTAAGAGCTCTATGCCATCTATGGAATAGCAGCCTGCTTGATTGACTGCTTGAAAGTTTAATCTAGGAAGGCAGGATATTGGGAAAAATCCCACATATGGTTAACTGCTTTAGGAGTGCCAGCTCCGGGCTAGAGAAAAGAGAGCCTATTACTGAAGCTGTGAAAAAGAATTGCTAGCGAAAGTGTTCTTTTTTTAGTCACCGATAAAGAAAGTAGCTAGGCTTCCTGGTGGTATGAAAGAAAGAGATCTTAGTGTCTTAACCAGAGACCTAACCTAGAATGACTCTTACTCGGTCGGAGGAAGAAAGACGAATGAATGCCGAAGAACTCAGAGTTGGACTGACCCGAGCTTCTCTTCAAGGTGTGGTAAGGTTTCTTATTGGAAGAGCGTTGAGGCTACTTTCTACTGGTTATCTCATAGGACTGCGCGAACACTGCCTTGTTACTGTCACTGAATGCCATACTATCAGGCGAGATGAAGCAAGCAAGAGAAGAGTTTCGAAAAGCTATTGATCCAGTTTTTTACCTAGAAAGATAGTAATAGAAAGAAAATAGACTGTGATGCCATATAGTGAACAAAAGGCATAATAATGTTTAGTTAATAGGCTGATCACCACTGCCTGAGTCTGATAGAATGCGTTCTTTGATACTTGTTGCCAATCAACGATTGATCTATGGGGTCAGAAAACGATGTTCGAAATCGTTTCTCTGTCCTCGGGAAAAACATATTAATAAGAAGGCAATGTATCCAGCTATACGAAAGCGGTTAGTTACGGCAGGAGAGACAGGGTTACGCGCTGTCCCACCATTATGTGGTGTGGTTAGCTGCGGAACTATCGGGCATCAAAGGGTGTTTTCGTGAGTATGCGGTTCTTGGGGATGATGTGGTGATTGCACACCTTCAGGTGGCTCAATCGTATGAGAAACTTTTGGGGATGATGGGACTTTCTATATCCAAGGAGAATAGTTGAATTTCTCACTCTGGAGCTTTAGAATTCGCAAAGAAGTTTTGGGTTAAGTCTGTTCAAGAAGACTTATCTCCAGTGTCTATGCGATCCCTCCTTACAGTTCGGTCGACTCTAGGCCTTTCTTTTACAGGACTTCTTCCAACAGACTTGCCAGTGACCGGTCCCTTCCATTCCTTTGTTCTATTACCTTCGATATCACGTCCAAGATTCCTCTGTCTGTTTTGTGTTGAATTGGTTGAGTCCAGCTATCGACGCAGGGGAAAGGGAAGCAAGTAAGCCATAGAGTCAGGCATAAAGCTAGGCCAGCTGGGGTAAGTGGCCCAGGAAGCTACTGTTACCTGTGGAGTTGAGACTGCTTATCGGGAATCCGCCGTGGGAATAAAGGAAGACTGCTTTTTTTTATTGGGACCAGCTGCGCTTACCTTGCTTAGCCATTGAAGAACAGACCCCTTTTATTAACAAGATTTTTTACTCATACACATTGCGATTGTGTCTCCTAATCGAAATTTCAGTTAAGGTTTGTGGAGAAACAGTCTTTACCTATGGTTTCGTGACCCTAGTACTCATCGCGGTCGGTTTCATTATTTAGAATTCCCATAGGAATTGGAAACTAATCCGATAAAGATTGGAATCTAACAAAAAGTTAGGAGTTAGTATGGGTTGTGCCTTTGGATGGTTGGGCATTAAAATTAGTCCTTGGAATAAACCGGAAGGAAAGGATCGACCAAAGGAGTAGCTATTGAGCTGTGGAATGTGCTGGTAAGGGCGAGTCCGGATGTAGTCTTCATTAGTTTTTTGTCTGAGGAGGAACCGGGTTACCAAAACTCACGACATTAAGAATGTGGTAGTTCTTTGAATGCAAGAGGTGTTGGTTCGAATCCAACTCGTGAGAAGGAATCCATGCACAAAGCAAAGGCATCAGGAAGAGGGGCGTAGCAAGAAATCCTTTAACAGCAGCAAAGACTTCGGAATGGAAACCTTATCTTAATAGGAAGTGGACAAGAATCATCGCTCCAAGAGAAGCAGACAATAGCCACTATCCCTGATTCCATGCAAGTGCTATAATCCGATCTGACTCCTCACGCTGGCAAGGAAAGAAATGACATAAAGGGAGGTCCTAACTGAATGAATTGAGGTTGAGTAAAAGCCATTCGCTTGAGAACAATTCTGCGATTGGAATTCGATCTGGGATTGGGATCTTAGGGCACTGAGAACCTACTGTATAGTACATTCAAGAGTACTCCTCATAAAAAATGTACAGAATAAAAGGCACACCCTATTCAAGGCCATGATGGTCACTCTCCCCGCGCTCTACTACAGGAAAGCTAGCCTGGTTGATCCACTACACGCTAAGAAGCAAGTCTCGACTAACTAAGTAAATCCGGGTTAGACTGAAAGTGACCATAAATTGAAATCTTCTTTCACAGACTAGCGATAGTTAAAAAGAGCGAAGCATAGCCGTGTTTAAGCCGAAGTGATTCCCGTGTTTACTGAGCTATATCTCTATCTATTAGTTAGCCGGCTTAAAGAGTTTAGACTCACGATACCGAGAAAGCAAGCCGATCATAGACGGAGGTTTAAGCTTGAAGTGAAGTGTCCGACCTAAGGTGAATCAGATGTTCGAAGGAGACTGTTCATGAACATGGATTGTTGGTATACCTGCACAATAGTTTTCTCTACAAGCCTACAAGCTTAGCTTTGGCTTAGCTTCCAACTAAGGCTAAGGGCATGGCATGTTCCCAAGCTAACTCTTGATAACCTCTGTTCACGCTCACGATGTTACTAGCACGGCTCAGCTTCTTTCCATGCTAAGCGAACTAAGCACAGGAGAAGCCTACAGGAAAGGAGATCTCGCTCTTTCCTTTTACCGGTCGGGATGTGCATCCTATCCTATAATAAGCAACTGGATGTTTCCAGCTTGGGACTTAGAGTAAGCAGGAAGCGTACTTGTTAAGAGTAGGGCGCGAAACGGTCTAACAATAAGGTTGGAGGGAGTGAGACTTCCTATGTTAGCAATAACCGCTGCAAGAGTGAGGGCAGCTATTTCATCCGGTCTGTCTGTAGTAACCAATTCCTTTCCTGCGGTCTGTCTCTCAGTCTGTCCTCTCATTCCAGGCAAGCAAGGAAGGCAGTTCGGTAGCTCTCCAACGGGCAAGTCAGTCCCAAGAGTGAAAGGGTGTGAACATTTAGGGCAAATACTTTATTGTATTGTACGAGATTAGTTGAGAGCTGATTCGCTAACATCCTCATCTGGAAGAGTTCGTTCTGTGCCACCTCTTCTGTGAAAAAGGCTTGCGCTCCTATAGGGCACATCCCGAGGGGCGTTCCATGATTGACTGAAAACGGGCAAATATTGTATGATAAAGCACTCTCTCTCCTTTCTTTCCCTGGCTCGTTTGCTTCTTTCTCTCCTCATTCGTGCATCTAGGAGAACGAAACGGCTACCTCTTGACTTTCAACCTACGACCGAAGTCAAGGACTTGACTGGACTGATCGCACTGATTGGATTCAAGACATACTTCAAATTCCTTTTAAGCTCAAAGTAATAAAAATATAATGATGAAATTACGTAAAAGAAGAAAAAGCTAATCTATCAGTAGGCCAACCAATCAAGATAGTTTGCTTTTTATAAAGCGGAAGGCCAAAAGAGATCTCCAATAGTGCACCGAAATGGGGCCGGAGAGCCGGTAACCTCGTTCGCCTAAGATCGAAATCATCTGTGATTGAGACTACAAACTCTGTAAGGCTAGCTATATACTTAACACATGCATTTCGAAAGGTCTGAGACCAGAGTCTATCTGGGTGATGACTTCGGAAGATTCACTTTTTTAAGGGAGAAATTGTCTGTTACCTTTCTGTATCTACTCAATTAGACTCAGACAGAATAAAGAGTCACTTCGTCCCTCTCCCTTCGGTAAAGACTTAGTAAGCACAAAAGAGAGAAGAAAAGGATCTAAGACAGAAGCCTACAAGGAAAAGTCCCAAACAAATAGGTGCCAAAGCAAGACTAGAGGAAGACTCTTTCACTGTATGAATGATTGCCTCAACGCAACTCAAGAGGGGAAGAGAGGTTGAAAGCTTGAAACAAAGAAAGGGAAATGATAGTTTAAGATTTACCGTAGGAGAGATTTCATTCTTAGTGTCAGGGAATTTACTTCCATCCGATTAAAAGAAAGACTTTAAGGAGTCACTTTCATACAATCTTAATTTGGAGAGTTTTCTTCTACACGGAAACGAAGATCTTCGAGAACTAATATTGGACCGGGAATCAAAAAGGGAAAAAAGTAAAGTCTAAGCGCATATGGCACGAAAAGGAAATCCGATTTCGGTAAGACTTGATCTGAATCGTAGTTCAGATTCAAGTCGGTTCAGTGAGGGCGACCGCGAAAGTCACCGAAGGGGTCAGTCTTTTCCTACTGAACACTTTCCTGCTCAAGATAGGGTACTAGAAAGGGATCATACGAAGGCTATGTTCTTTTTTTAGATCTAGCCTGAATGACTCCTAAACTAAAGGTTTTCCTTATATCTAAAGTGTGCAGTGAGGGATCTTTCTATTCTAGGTAGCCAGTCTTTACTTCACTCGACCCAAGCAATGCCCAAAACTCCCATGTCTTTCTTGGTCGGACCAAGCCAACTATTTCCGACAAGTCTTTCCTCATTTTTCGAGCAAGAAGCGGAACTACAAGAAAGAATCTCATTTTTATGAAGGAATACATTTTTTTTATTAACCACACACCGGTTATGAGAGTAGTAAAGGATTATTATGTAACGATTGAAAGAACTGTAACTGACAACGCAATGATTTTTTTAGTATTCTTACTCCTTTTTCTTGCGATCGCTTTCCCCGGCATTTTTATATCACTTTTTTGCAAAAGCGGGGTCTCTCTTGGTGCCCGGGCTTTCGCGGACTTGTTTTTAAAAAAGAGTTTTGGGGTCGCTGTTTTGATCCCTGTCTTCATCAAGCTTTTTTTCTTTTTAGGGGGAACCTCCCTCATAATGGAAATGAATCCCTCCGATAGTTGGGGGGACCATATAAAAACATCGGTGGAAGGCACCTCAAGCCCTTCTGCTGATGCAGGGCCCGTACCCCACCATGGGAATACTGTTTCGAATTCGACGGAGGGGCCAGCTAGCCCCGGTCGCTTTCCATATGAACCTGATGAGCTGATCGGGGGCGATTCCGTCTTGTCCATACAAAGGCGACTTTTATCTTCGAAGCCCTTTCCTAGTGCCGAAGAAATAGACTTCGCCCGTACGCAAGCGGAAGACCTCTTCGAGGTCAAGGTTCAGATCATTCAGCGAATGCAAGTTCTTGATCCGACCGGGGATTGGATGCGGCAGGGGGCTCGCGCTCTCG